CTCTATCAAAGTATCGGGTTTCTAAATTCTCATATGGCCCCCCCGGAATTCCTTCGAGAGCCTGTTGAATAATTTTTATGGATTCCATCATTTCACCAATTCGGACTAGATAACGAGCCAACGAATCCCCTTCTTTTTGCCACTGTACTTCCCAATCAAATTCGTCATAACACTCATACTGATCAACTTTACGAAGATCCCATTGTATTCCGGACGCTCGCAGCATTGGTCCCGATAAACCCCAATTTATTACTTCCTCTCGACCAATAATGCCTACCCCCTCGACTCGTTCTAAAAAAATAGGATTGCGTGTAATAAGTTGTTGATATTCAGCAACCCTTATTAAAAAATAATCGCAGAAATCCAAACATTTATCTATCCAGCCATGAGGGAGATCAGCCGCTACCCCTCCGATCCGAAAATAATTATGCATCATTCTCATACCGGTGGCAGCTTCGAATAGATCATATACTAATTCTCTTTCTCTGAAAATATAGAAAAAGGGAGTCTGTGCACCAATATCCGCCATAAAAGGACCGAGCCATAACAGATGAGAAGCTATACGACTCAACTCCAACATAATTATTCTGATATAGCTGGCTCTTTTAGGTACTTGAATATTTCCCAGCTGTTCCGGTCCATTTACCGTTATTGCTTCTGTGAACATAGTAGCTAAATAATCCCAACGTGTTACATAAGGCAAATATTGTATAATTGTTCGGTTTTCCGCAATTTTTTCCATCCCTCGGTGTAAATAACCCAATATTGGTTCACAGTCAATAACATCTTCACCATCTAGAGTAATGATAAGTCGAAGAACACCATGCATTGATGGATGGTGGGGACCCATATTGACTACCATGAGGTCTTTTCTTGGAGCTGGTATATTCATAGGTTTTTCCTTAATTCATTCTTTCATGAATTGTTGAAAACGAAAAAAAGTTCATTCAAATTCAAGATCTAATAAATCAAATAATTCAAAATGCTTCTTCAAATTAACGAGTTTTTGATTCCCGAATATCCAACCGATTAATTAATTCTTTATAACCTATTCTATTTTTCTTTGACAAATAAGATAGCAGTCGTTGGCGTTTTCCCAGAATTTTACGTAGACCTCTCTGAGATAAATAGTCTTTTTTGTGTAATTGTAAATGTGAAGTAAGTCTTCGTATCCTATTGGTGAAACTAAATATTTGAAATTCAACAGAACCCCTGTTTTCTTCTTTTTCTTCTTGTGAAATAACTGAGATGAATGAATTTTTTACCATAAAATGAAACCCCCTTCTTTTTTTAAGATATTTTTATTGTAAGATATTTTTATTGATAGATATCTTTATTGATCAGTAATAATAATGTCACTTGTTTTAGTTTGGTATAGACAATAATCTTAATTTTGTTCTAATTTCGAATTTTATTAAATCAAATGAAATCAATCCGATTTTAATTTAAAAATTCGATTTGAAAAGGTATACAAAAGCATGGTTGTTTTCCGTACTCCAAAAAGATAAAAACTTAGTCCTAAAATCAGAAGATTTTATTGATTCATTTCGAGATCGAATTGATATGTCATTGAATTAGTATCATGTATCAGAATGGAATGTAAGACAATGAATGTGTGCACCTCTTTGTCGTCATAGACCCGCTACGATATGGGAAAGGTAGCAAAAATATACTAGTAATGAATTTTCAATCGCGGATACATATGTATCCTTACCATACCGAAACGACTGCCGTTATTGCTATCAAACCAATACCGATTCATACAAGCTAAATCTTCTAATCGATAATTGGGCCACAGAAATAACTTTAATTTAATAAGTTTCTTTTGATATCCTTTGCTTTTATCCAAAACCTGACTGTTTACCTTATTCCCATTCCCCAATGCTGAATTTTTATGCATATCATTTCTATTCCTAGAATTGAAACAAATTAGAATTCGGAATTCTCTCCGAAGTCTAGGTGATAAAAGATTTTCAGGAACAAACAAATCATAATGATTTTTATCCCTATTTCCAGTCATCTTTTTATATTTGGTAATGACTTCATCAGAATTCTTATCAACATGAGTTTTTTCTCGGTATTTTTGATTAATTTTGTGTTTACTTTGATGAACCAACGAAATACCAATGGTTTGAGACATAATAAATTGCCCATCATTTTTTATAGATAGACGAATTGGTTCAATAATCAAAATTCCTCTTTTGATCAATTCTGTAAGAGTTAAATTTTTCTGAATCATCAGAATATCAAGACTCATTTCTCCCCTTTGAATAGAGGATATAGTTATTTCTCGTGGATTTATCAGTCTAAGCAGGAGACAATATACTTTGATGTTATTAATTATTTTTTTATTTAAAATATCATCCCATCGCAATTGAAAAAGAAAATACCTTTTTAGTAAGAAATCAAACTCCGCTTTTGTATTGTTCTTGTATTGCTTTTTATTTTTATGTTTTTTCATGTCCGAGCCCGTATAATCTTCTTCAACATCTTTTTCTTGGTTTGAAAGAGCAGATTCAAGGTTTGCTTGGTCCGCGGATTCTTTTTGCCCTTTATTTCGTTTTTTTAATTCAAGAGATTTTTTTTCATTGGAGGATATTGATATAAAAGGATCTTTTTTTTTATTTCCAGCGATGCTTTTGTTTTCAATATCAGTAGCGTTTTCATTTATATTAGAATCTAAAAGAAGTAATTTTATTGGTATAACCCACGGTTTTGTTTTATACAAATTATAAAATATTAAAAATTCTGGGAAGAACCAACGTTCAAGATTTGATATGGGACGATTTAGTATTTCTTCATTCATTCCCATCCAATCAAAAAAACTTTTTTGATTGGATAAGTTGATTTCTTGATCTTGATGAATTGTGAGATAAAAAAGGTTTTTCTTTTTGATTTTATCAATTATTTGATAATTATTAAGCTTAGCCTTAGTAGATTTTTTATTACTGTTTGGGTCAGTATCAATATTGATCCAAGCCTCGATATCGATTTTCGTTCTAAGACAAAAATCGATAATTCTCCAATCAAAATATTTTCTATCCAGATTTTTCTCCATATCTCTAATATCATCTTGTACTAGATCCTTATTGCTAGGGATAATAGGAATACCTTCCATCATATAAAAAGATTTTCGTTTATTTGTGTTGGAATTCGAAAAAACTTCTTGGTTATTTTTTACGTGTAATGACGATTCATAAATTGAAGAGTACTTCGTATCTTCAGAATTAATAGATTTATATGCTAACCGATCATATCTATATTGTTTTTTAAAATTCTCTTTTTCATTTAGTAATGAAGCCGTTTCAAAATTATTTTGTTTTTCGTAGTGAATAAATTTTGTTTTTTTAGATGAGTTGCATAAATCCTTATTTTGATTCATACAGTGTTGATTGAATTGATTTCGCCATTTTTGTGGTACTAGTCTAGACCATCTAATCTGAGATATATCATATTGATAATGATTCCTTAACCAATTTGTCCATTGATTTATTCCAGAATTCTGACGATTCTTATGTCTTAATTGAGAATGAAAAAGTTCTTGTGTTCCAACAAAATAATCCTTTATTTCAGTCTTAATAAAAGGGGCTGCTCCATTATATTGAAAGGCAGATTTTAACTTATAAAAATCAAAATTAATAAATTGGGTTTGTGAGAGTTTGTAAAATACATAGGCTTGTGAAAAGTGGGATAAGTCACAAAAAGTATTTGAATTCTTATTACTAATATTAGTATTATAAAGTGCCTTTTTTATAGTCGAAATAAAGTGAATTAAACTTTGATTTGTTTTATCCATTTTTTCTTGATTTGTTTCATTATTGGTAATGTATTTATTAATAATTTTTTTTATTGATTCAAGAAATGGTTGTGTATTGATCCTAGGAATATTAATGATCCACAGAAAGATATCTATGTATATCCTTTCAATGAAAAATTTCATAAAATAATGTAATTTGCGTATTAGTCGAGCATTTTTTCTTTTTAATATCTGCAAAATCTTTTTTTGTGATTCCAACCCTTTATCATCATCACTTATTTTGTTAGAACGAATATTTCGGTCCGGAATTCGAAATCCGCCCTTTTTTTTATTTGTAATTTTTTCTATTTGGTTTATGATTGTGCTTGTTCTATCAGTTAGATCCCGCATTTTTTTTTCTGTCAATGAATAATTTGTCCAATTCCGAGGTATAGTTTCAATGGATGATGGTATAGTTTCAATGGACAATTCATCAATCATCAGATTACTGGTTATAGAATCTTTTTTAGTTTTACTCAATTCATATACTTTTCTTTTTCTCAATCCAAATAATAGAATTGGATTTATTTGTGAGAGTTCTTTTTTTATTTCTTTTAAAAAAAGAATCTTTTTAATGACCCATTTTTTTGTTTCTTTTAAAACATTTACAAACAATTTTGTTTTTTCTTTTAAAATTCTTAGAATTAGAAAGCATTTCTTTTTCAATTTTCTAATTTTTCTTTTGAGTTCTTTAAAAATGGGTTCAAAAAATGAAAGTTGTTTTCTGGGAGAATCAAAAGGGAATTCAGCTTCCATTCCAAAAATTGTTAAAAAACAAAAATCATTTTTGGAATCTTTCTTTTTCATTGGATCATTATAAGGGGCTCGTGGGTTAGATGTGTGCCAAGGTTTCAGACGAAAAGGAAATAGGATCTTAATCTGAATACCGTCTGTTAACCAGTTTTTTGGAAATTCTTTTTCTGATAATTGAACGCCATTATAGGTGCATTTAACATACATTTCTCGATTCCAATCTTTAAAATCCTCGGACCATTCGGGAAATTGAAACAATAGCATACGGGCGATATTTTTAACTATTATCAATGAAGGCAATATAATATATTTTCTAAGAATAGATTGGGTTACTAACAAAAAACCTCTTAGTACTTGAGCAAGTAAAATACTATCCCAGGCTTCCGCTATTTCTATACGTACTTTCTCCTTTCTTTTGGCTTCCTCTTTTTTATCCTCTTCCTTTTTTTTC